AATTTCTAATTCCGATCTTCCTCCCCAATCTGATATTATAGTACTGGTATAGACATAAATTCCGTTATGGTCCAATTCTGAACGATAGTAAATACCGGGACTTTGCAATATTTGATTGATTACAATTCTGTATATTCCATTTACTATAGAGGTGCCCAGGGAATTCATTAGAGGAATGTTTCCAATAAAAACGGTTTGTTCTTGTATATCTCTACCGGTTTTCCAAATTAATCCCGCGGGTACATATAATTCAGAAGAATATGTGAGTGATTCATACACAGCATCTCTTTCTTTTATCAAGGGTTCTACCAATTGATATCTTTCCACAAATAATTGAAATTCAATTTCTTGATCCGTATCTTCAATTTTTGTAAACTTATGAAATTCTTCCGCCAAGCCCTGATTAATGAACCTACAAAATCCCTCAAATTGTATCTGACTAAATCCAGGTATTGTGGACATCCCCTCATTTCCCTTCCGGAGCATCTTAATCTTAAGTTTCCTCTTTATCGAAAAAATCCCATTATTGGCTCACTCTTCATCGAACTAACCATACGTATCGATCTAGCAATGATGGAATGTATATTTTGTTTACTGAATCACATGAAATTTTAACCAACTCCATATTTCTATTTCATACGTATGAACGGGGACGAGACGGAGGAATGAAGAGCATTTTTGGCGCAAGTTAAAATTTGCGACAGGTACAAATGGAAATGAATTGATAAAACATTCCTGAAAAAAATTCTGCTACTTACATTACACTTATGGAGTCTTGTATAGAATATAAAATATAGAATATAAAAATTGATCCAATTTCTGCCTATTATTATGATATTATGATCAGGTTGGGTACAAAAAAAATAAATGGATTCAGGATTCAATCCGCTTTCCTATTCAATATATATATTGAATTAAAAATTCAAACACGATGATTCTGTATAGGTGTATGTGCATAAGATAAGAGAGAGACCCAACTCGTGTTCTGTGTAACAATTTCTGTTCTGGGGTTTACATATACACATATATGATGTTATAATTGAAAATTGAGATTGAAAAGGATTTATTTTTGAAAATAATTGATACTGATTAGTCGTAAATCAATTTGCTTTTCTTATGCCATTAAGGAAACACACAATTTGAGATACAAATTTAATTAAGAACCGTTTATTAATTCAAAGTAAATAGGTAATGGTTCCTGCCCTGAATTTTTCAATCTATGACCGGAAATCTATTTTTTTTTCTTTTCATTTCAATAGAAAGGGGAAGGGAAGTTTTTAAACAGTGTATGTTTTGAGATACAATCACTCGAAGAGAATAATCGAAACCGGATCCAATAAAAAATAGGGATTCATGTTTGGAAGGGGATAAGTACAATGGGATTCAAGATAAAAAAAAAAAAAAGAGAATTAGTAATTAGTAATAGAATATAGATAATATTTTTATCCATATTTTGGATCGGATTTGGCGGCATGGCCAAGTGGTAAGGCGGGGGACTGCAAATCCTTTATCCCCAGTTCAAATCTGGGTGTCGCCTGATCAACAAATTGGGATTTCTTATTCTGCTGATCTAACTCGACGAATTCTTGCTTCGCAGAAGCGGAGGCAAAGGACTAGGCATGTCGATACTTTATTTTTAGAATCCGTAGGTTCTAGAAAAGACAAAAGACTTTAAATTTTTTTCTCAACATCTGGATTTTGGGTGTGGCCCGCCCGTACCAATAGGGATGAAGTGAAGCAACCCTCACTTATTAATTTAATGATTGGTTCGGGCCATTTATTTGATTTATCAATTGAATCAAATAAATAGTGAGAGTCAATTCTGAGATTCATAACTACGAAAGTAAGAGGTGGAAATCTTGGTATCTAAAGGGTTCCTAAAGGACACTCAATTTTGGCTCCTAGGCTAGGATTGAAGAGGGGATTATACGAAAGACGATCAAGACTTCCTAATTCCTAATTATCTTACACTGCCTATACTAAGGTAGTGTCTACTGACCATGTCTGGAATTAGATTGGATAGGACAACGGAAAATCCATTTATAGGAGTTGTGTAAATGTAGGAGTTGTGTAAATGGCTGAAGATATTTTGTGTCCAGACTCACGAGAAGCTCTGAGTGCTTAAACATTCAATCAGGATGGTTGGTCAGGATCTTATAGAGTAAAAGTAAAAGTTGAAAAACAAAAAATGTTCTTTGCCATTGTAGGGGAATTCAAAAAAAAAGAATGTATGTAATAGTGTAGTGGTGTCTCCTGATTCTTTCACAGAAAGAAAGACAGTAAGACTTAGATCAAATAAATAGGAAATAGAGGTACCCGATAGATAGTTATCTATCTTGATGGTATATTTTTATTTTTATGTCTTTTGTTTATAAAAAGGGTAACAAAACAAACAATAGGTCTTACTATTCCTACATCTTTTTCATTAGAAGGACTCTTTTGATTGATATTTCCAAAGAAAGGTATGTATCGTATTTGTGCTTAATGCTTCCCGATTCTACGGGAAATCCAATAATATAGAATTTGTTGTGATTGGCTTCATTGGATTGGTTCATCAATCGCTTTAAATCAGAATCCTATTTTGACTCTGCGCCGTTGATTCCACTATGATTATTGATCAATAATCATAGTGGAATCATTCCTTGATAGAGATAGGAGACATAATTTACATGGATATAGTAAGTCTCGCTTGGGCTGCTTTAATGGTAGTCTTTACATTTTCCCTTTCACTCGTAGTATGGGGAAGGAGTGGACTCTAGAGGTACTACTAATTGAGTAATTGATTGAGTAATCGAATTGTATCAATTGTTTAATTGATCGTTTTGCGAAGCCTTAAAAAAATGTCTCTGTTTCAAAATTATACTGTAACTGGAATACAGTAATGAATAAGAAAAGACAATAATGAATAATAACCATTCTATTAAACAATGAATGATTACCATAGTTGTATTTCGAAACTCGAATCCACACATGATAGGAAATTTATTCCAACCGAATTCTTCCTAAATTTTCTATTTTTATGAACCGGCTCTTACCAGAATTATGGATATTACAATGAGAAAAACCAATCCCTATTATTTTTCTATTTTTTTTTTTATTTTATTTATTTTATTTTTATATAGTATATACTCATACTATTCTTCTCTTCCTCCATTGGTTCTTTTCTTTCTTTCGATGGATCCCGGTATACGTATATAAAATTGTCAGAGATTATTTTGGATTGATCGAAATCCATATAAATAAATAGATGTAGCGAAAAAAAGAAATAGAATTATAGAATTAAAGTGCTATTTAGATGTAGTATTGAGACGTACATATATTAGATGTACATACATATTGTAAATTGGTCCGTATTACTATATTATATAAAGTAAAGATTATATAAATTATATTATATATTATATAAAGTAAAGCCTATATTATATCTGTATACAATACTATATAATATAGTGTGTAGAAAGAACTATATATATATAGTTCTTTCTACACACTATCTCAGATCTCAGACACTTCTGATTCCAGACCGATCATTTCATTTAATTTAAAATTTGGAGTTTAAATCCCTTTCTTTCAATTCTTCAATCATTGATAAGAACTAATAATTCAAGTTTCATTCAAATTAATCATTTTGACTGACTGTTTTTACGTAGATGATAAGTAAAAAGGCGGTAGGAACTAGAATGAACAGTGCAGTAGCAATAAATGCGAGAATATTGACTTCCATAATCTCATTTTTTTTTTATTTTTTGCTTCGCAATAACTCGGGATCTAATCCCATAGAGATGAGAAATTTGACTCCTGTAAATTCAATAGGGTGAATTGTATCCTGATGATACTGAATCGGATAAATATTATGAATAACAATATATCTGATATATCAAATCGATTAATCGTCGAAAATTGAATAGTATAACATAGGAAGATCCTTTATCCATATTAAATCAAAAATGGGATTCCTAATCCAATTCCAATATAGAATCCTATTGAATTTTTCATCCTTTTCCATCCTTTCTTTTCTATAACCTACCCTCTTCCTTATACAATTATCCTTCCTTATACTTAACTTATACATACAATTAATTATCTGATGAGTTATCATATGACCGGTATTCAATAGGTCACACGTATACCCAAACAGTAGAAGTGAGATGGAAAAGGACGGGTTAAAAGATCTAATATTCCAACAGATTTATTAAAAAAAGGGGGGCGTTGCTTGGTCTTTTATTTTATTTTATTAATATAATATCCTCTTCTCTTTCTTGGATTGGGGCAGGAACGCATACATCAAAAATTCAGCATGCAATTTGAATGAGAATGAGATAGATTTTTTTCAATTAGTAATTGAGGATACACAAGTCGGAGCTAGAAAAGGGTGCGGTTTAAAAAAGTGCTCTGTTCTGTCGAGGTAATTATGTTAAGTTCATTGTGTATTGTACAACAAAAGGATACAATTTGTGTATGTACTCCTGGTAAAAATATGGGCACTCTACTTCATTTCATTGTTCAAGAACAGTCGAAAAATAAAGTCAGACGAATATGGTATCTCTTAAAATACTGAATAGAGTAATATCACCGGTCGTACCAATCAATCTAGATATGTCTCTCCCTTATCAATCAGTACTATTCTGCATCGATACTAGTGGAAGAAATTTAAATTCCCGTATTTGTCTGATGATAAATGTGAAACGAAAAACAAAAGAAATAAGGATATCCACTGGGATTATATCTTGTTCCCTATCCCCCTTTTTACAGAAAAAGAAGAGATTAATTGAGAAATTCATCGGATCCTAGTTCGGGACTGACGGGGCTCGAACCCGCAGCTTCCGCCTTGACAGGGCGGTGCTCTGACCGATTGAACTACAATCCCAGCGAGGTGTATGGCATACATATTCTTATGGTTTCATAAGAACATTCTATTCGTCGTGTTGTAACAGAGACACAAATGATATACTAATATCATATCCACATAGATATGGACTATAGCGAGAGTCAAATGGATTACTAGTAACCGGTGGTTTTTTTATTGCCAAAAATGGATAATTTTTTTTTTAATTAGAAAAATATGGATAGAGCAAAAAAAAATTGACTCTTAATCTTTATTTCTACGGATCGGACATTTCTGTTTCTGAAGGACAAATAAAATTGGTTAGATCATACTCATGGAGCGGCGAATTATTGGGCCGAGCTGGATTTGAACCAGCGTAGACATATCGCCAACGAATTTACAGTCCGCCCCCATTAACCGCTCGGGCATCGACCCAGGAAGAATTAATTCTAGGCTTAGTGATAATCCATGATCAACTTCCTTTCGTAGTACCCTACCCCCAGGGGAAGTCGAATCCCCGCTGCCTCCTTGAAAGAGAGATGTCCTGAACCGCTAGACGATAGGGGCATATCTGCCCGACCATCAGCATACTATGCTGATAGTATGATCAGTTTTTTGGAATTGTCAATATTATATATAATGAAACGAAGTATAGTATAGGATGAATGGACCATCCCATACTATCCATAGTATTATATTATACTATATATAATATAATGAATATAATGAAAATATAATGAATATAATGAAAATATAATGAATATAATGAAACAAAGTATAGTATAGGAATAGGATTCCTTCAGTTCGGGCAGTGATTGGTCCGACAGAAAAAAAAGGGGTAAAACCTCATTTAATTTATTTTTTTTTCATTCAATTTTAACTCATTGCTTCGTTCATCGTTCAGATGAGATATGCCTATCACTATCTCACACTAAACCATAAAATTCGAAAACGATAGAAATTTTTTTTTTCTTTTTATTTATCAAAATGGAATTCGGCTGGGGGTACGAATCTCCTCATCACATGATTCAAGAAAATATCTTAAATCCATGTTGATGTCGAATTGGTACAGGTATCAATCAAGTGAATCTTTTTCCGATGGGTCAGTAAAAGTAAACAAAGCAAGTAGGTCGGTCTTGAAACAATTCACTGCATTTATTTATCAAAAAATAATAAAAATAATAATTTTACCCGCTTACTAGTTAAATCCAATTTCTTGTTCCTGAATGAGCTCCTATGCGTATATGTATATATCCCCATATATAGTACATATATAGATACATGCAGTAGACTCATAATGGAAAATGTCTAATTGATGAATTGAATAAACGGGCCCTTTTAACTCAGTGGTAGAGTAACGCCATGGTAAGGCGTAAGTCATCGGTTCAAATCCGATAAGGGGCTTTTTCACTAAACTCAAGTCTTAGTCTTCGTTTTCCGCGGAGAATAGAGATATTGTTGATAGTTCTAAAAAAAAAAGAAAAGGGTAACCACCATTATAATGAGTTCTCATTATTATGAGTCATAGTTAGAAAGTTGAAATTTATTCATTTTCATAATGACTAATTACCCTTATTAGGGGGAGTCTACTCTGTAGTGACATAGTAGCCCTCTTTCTTCATGTCTCATTATTCATTTCATTTGGTCTTGATACATAAATATTCTGGATATCCAATCCCTATTGTTAATCGTCAAACCAAAGTATTCCTACTTCTCCATTGTTCCTATCAAACCCACCGTAAAATTTTAAATCAAGAAAAAGTAAGTGGACCTGACCCATTGAATCATGACTATGTCAGCTATTCTGATATTTAAATTCGATATAATATAGATTAAATTGTAGAAGCGGATTTTTTCTTTGACCACGCAAGAATTTGTCGATATTTCTGATTTCATCCTCTTGTTACTGGATGCTCCACACAAAGAAATCGCTATTCTTTTCCGCTACATAAACTTATATATATATGTTATATATATATAAGTTTATTTCGAAAATCTATTTTTCAATATCTTTCCTTGATTTCAGAATCAGATATTGTTTTGTTGTTCCGCCAATGCAATAGAGAACAAATGCGAGAAAGGGGCTTTCATTTCCAGCCTATCATTATTTAATATTTAATTTAGGGTCATGGAAAAAATAGGGATTTTTTTTGCTTTGATCCCTTAAAAGATATACTCTGGAATATGAGTCATAGGACAGGACAATTCTGGGTTCAAATAGTTATATAGTAATAGTAAGGACTAATCGAATCGAGTTCATGGATTTTACCTAGGTCGTTTTGTGGCCCAATAGAAAAAAATTGTATCTTCGAAACCCGTTGTAAGGGGCATTGAACGAGGAATCGTCCATAGATAATCGAGCTATCGTATGCCCTGGAAATAATATGAGGTGTTCGGAAATGGTTGAAGTAGTTGAATAGGAGGATCACTATGACTATAGCCCTTGGTAGATTTACCAAAGAAGAAAAGGATTTATTTGATATTATGGATGATTGGTTACGGAGGGACCGTTTCGTTTTTGTGGGTTGGTCCGGCCTATTGCTCTTTCCTTGTGCTTATTTCGCTTTAGGAGGTTGGTTCACAGGTACAACTTTTGTGACTTCATGGTATACCCATGGATTAGCCAGTTCCTATTTGGAAGGTTGCAATTTCTTAACCGCTGCAGTTTCTACCCC